TAACCTTACGGTCTGTTTTGTTCCGCTCAATGCTCAGAAATGTCGTCTCATCGCAGCCTTATAATGTTTGCTTGGGAGCTGTAATCATAATAGATTCTTTTTGATTGAACAAGTGTAAATAAACCACTAAAAAAGAATAGTATAATAAATAAACGACCATATAAAATGTAAATAGATTGAGGTAATTGACATCCTATCCATAATAAAGCATAGAATGAACAGATAAACCAAATTGTAGGTACTGAATATTCTCTTGCACCGAAAGCAAATTTAAATTGAATTATTGTTGTTAAATTTCTTTGTTCAGCTAATAAAAATAATATTTGTAATGATGCTAACATAACTAATAAACCTGCTGTTTTATTAGGAATTGTTTTTAACATAGCATAAAATGGTAAGAAATACCATTCTGGGACAATATGTAAAGGAGTAGCGTATCTATCAACTGGAATTGCATTATCTGGATGAGATAATGGTATTATTCCAAATAAACTTTGTGATAAGAATAGTACTAATACGTTATTAAATCCTTTAATATCTAAACATAATAGATTTGGATAGAAGGGTATTTTTAAAGCTGTATCATATCCTAAAGGATTAGAGCTACCTTGTAAATGTAGAAAGAATATATGTATAAATACTATACATAAGGCAATAAAAGGGAATATAAAGTGTAATACAAAGAATCTTTTTAATGTTGGATCACTAACAATATATCCACCACATATCCATGAAACTAGTCCAGGAATAAAATATAATAAATAGTTATAACAGTTGCACCCCAGAAACTCATTTGACCCCAAGGTAAAACATAACCCATAAAAGCAGTAACTATTGATATTAAAAATATAATTAATCCAGATATCCATGATAAAGGTAAGTAAGAATATGAATAATTTAACCCTCTTAAAATATGTAAATAAGTAAAATAAATACAAATGAAGCTCCTGTAGCATGCATATATCTAAAGCACATCCACTCCATAATTCTCTTAATATATGTTGTACACTATAATAAGCATAAGATATTTCTGGAGTATAACAAGTTGCTAATAATACACCAGTTAATATTTGAATAAAAAATACTATACCTAAAAGAAATCCATAATTCCATAAGAAATTTATATTTAATGGGCATGGATAATATATTAAATGTGATTTAACTAAATTAATAGAATAATAATTCATAAAAACAAAAAATATAGTTAAATGTTATTTAAAAATTAATAAACCAAATAAAATCATAGTAGATCCAATTGAACAAATCATATTCCAACCATTTAAAGCGTCTGGATAATCGGGAATACGTCTAGGCATTACATTAAATCCAAGAAAATGCATAGGTAAAAATGTTAGAACAACTCCTACAAAGAATAATATTGTCCATAATACTATTATTGTGTTGTCACGTAAATGTTTACCAAAGAAATTTTCTTGAAAAGCACTTACGGATGTAAATAATCCAATAATAGCTCCAATAGATAAAACAAAATGGAAATGAGCAATGACATAATATGTATCATGTAGAGCTATATCGACTGCAGCGTTACCTAATATTACTCCTGTTGTACCTCCAAAAGTAAATGTACATATAAATAATAAAGCTAATAAAGATGAACTATGAGTAATACCAAAATTACTACTCATATATGTACATATCCAATTAAATACTTTAGTACCAGTTGGAATAGATATTAAAATAGTTGTAGAAGTAAAATAAGCTCTTGTATCTACTTCTAAACCTGTTGTATACATATGATGGGCCCATACTATACTTCCTAATATACCAATACAAGCCATAGCTAATATCATAGATTGGTTTCCAAATAAGCTTCTACAATAATTAGTTGAGATTACATGACTAACAACACCAAAAGCTGGTAAAATTAAAATATATACTTCGGGATGACCAAAAAACCAGAATAGATGTTGGTATAATACAGGATCTCCTGCAAATGTAGGATCATAAAATAATGTATTGAAATGTAAGTCTGATAATAACATAAGTACACCACCAGTTAATACAGGTAATGTTAATAATAACATAAAAGATGTAATTACTAATGACCATGTAGAAACACTTAATATACCAAGTGTTAATCCTTTAGCACGTAAATGTACAACTGTAGTAATAAAGTTTAAAGAAGACATTATGCTTGCTACACCTGAAACTAAAAGACCAATTACAATTACATCTACAGCTACTGGAGATAAAGACATTAAAGATGTACTTAAAGGTGGATATAATGTCCATCCTGTACCACCACCAAATTCAGCTGCTGTTGATAATATTACTAATATAAATGCAATTGGTTGTAATAATAAAGATATACTATTTATTCTAGGATAAGCTAATTCTGAAGAACCACATAATATTGGTAAAAAATAATTTCCAAAACCACCAAATAATCCAGGCATAATATTAAAAAATATCATAATAATACCATGTATAGTAAATATCATATTATAGAAATTAACATTTTCTTGAGCAATTATTCTTAGTGATGATGAATATAATTCAGTACGTATTATAACAGATAATAGAAAACCATATACACCAAATATAAATGAAAACCATAAATAATATAAACCTAAAGATTTGTGATTACAATTTGTAATTAATGCATATCTTGAAAAAACAAATAAATAATACTTGAGGCTTGGATATGAATGAGTAAGATTCGATACATACAGTCCCAGCGACAGCGGTTATACTTTGGAAAAGTCGAGTATTATCCATCCATGTCAGGCGTTAAAAGCGTTCTTTCTCATTATGTAGGCCAGTCGAGTTCCTTTAATATAGTTTCCTCACAGCTTTTTTCGGTCCAAAGTACGCGATCTCTTGTATGGTAAAAAAGGGCTTAAACCAACAGCATAACATTTTTTAGTCCCATGCTAGTATATTTCATATATTATCTTGTCATTTGGGCGTAATATTTCCTTTCCGGCTGTTTCCATCTCAACTCTACAGGTTAACGCCTGGAGTTCTTAATCTTGATAGATTAATTCTTGCGTGACGAGCGGTGTGTACAAGGCAACAATACACGCTATGTATTTATTACAAGGCTGCGATGAGACGACATGGAAGTGCCAATAGTATATAAAGATTAGAGCTCTATATATACTATAACCTGTTATCCCCGGCGAACCTTCATGTTGTTACATGTTTACGGCACACAAATCAAACCGTTCTTATAAATAATATTATTTATATTTAGAGTTCATAATAATGTAAAAGCACATTTAGTTTCTTATGCTTCATTAACATCATTATATGCAACATCTTTAAAATATTTTTCAGTTGGTATTTTATTTTCATTAAATCCAATAATTTTATTAATATTTATTTATTCAATAAGAGAAAGTTTATATTCTACATTTTCATCTTTAGCATCAGGTATATTAAGTATTATTATTTCTGAAGCTTTATTATTTATTACATATTTCTGGGGTATTTTACATTTTGCTTTATCTCCTTATCCATTATCTAATGAAGGAATTGTTTTAACATCATCTAGAATGTTAATATTAACAATAACATTTATTTTAGCTAGTGCATCTTGTATGACTGCATGTGTTCAATATTTAATTGAAAAAGGAATGAGCTTTGAAGTATCAAGTATTGTATGTATTATATTTTTAATTGGTGAATGTTTTGCATCACTTCAAACAACCGAATACTTACATTTAGAATATTGTATTAATGATGCTATATTAGGTACTTTATTTTATTGTGTAACAGGTTTACATTTTACTCATGTTATTGTAGGTTTATTATTATTATTAATATACTTTATAAGAATTGTTGAAATTTATGATACAAATAGTGAATGGTCACATTCTTTATTTGGTATTTCATATGTAGTATTACCTCATTCTGATCAAATTACTTTACTATACTGGCATTTTGTAGAAATAGTTTGGTTATTTATAGAATTCCTATTCTATTCAGAATAGTTTATATGTCCTGTTTCAAGTATATGGCTATATTAGACGAAATATATTCGTGTTCAAAGCTAGAGTACGTAAGGAAAAGGAAAGGTTAACCGCTATCAAAAATAAATGGCGAGAAGGGAAGTGTGTTTCCATAGAAACCTTCATATGAATTATGCTGACTTGAGTAATGATAAATTGCTAGTATCAGCTATCCATAGTTAACTGATTCCGTTTTGACCGGTCATTATCTTTGCCTGGAGGTTATGTCCATACAGTTATAAGCAAATGGAATGTTAGAAGCAAACACTAGCGGTGGAACACAATGTTTCATTCGATAGTAAACGCTATACCTTACCAATATATTTGAACTTGAACAAGGTTCCAATGGAATGAGAGTTCACCGTTAGAAGCGATGCGTGAGCTGGGTTAAGAACGTCTTGAGGCAGTTTGTTCCCTATCTACCGTTTTATTTATGTATGGAAGATGATAAGTTAAGTTCTATGAAAGAATTCACCCGCCTTGTCAAAATCGATAGCGTCATAGCTCTTTTTTTGGGTTATTGGCCTGGCATCTGTTTCTATTCTTTTGGCTAAGAGTTTACATTTTTTACCAGCCTGGGATCAAAAATATAGTAACACAGATATTTCCCAATAAAATTGGATAATGTTGGCTGGGCATTAAACCCACTCTTTAATATTAAAGGATTTGACGGTCAACCCATTATTGTTCTACATTACGAGATACCAAAAGCTATAATTAATAAACCCTACAAAGTTGAACATAGGCTGAGTCTCTAGGCCTTGAATGGAGCACTGGATTGGATACCCAGGAAACCGGCGCTATCATTTTTAAGAAGTTAATCATCTGGAAGCGTCTGTAAAGTTACAACACAAGTCACTGATAACTCCGATGAAGAGTTCAAGTTACTGACATCTGCCCGGCATTAATGATAAACGGCGGCTGTATCATAAACGGTCCTAAGGTAGCAAAATTCCTTGTCGGGTAATCTCCGTCCTGCATGAATGATGTAACGACTTCCCCATTGTCGCTAGTATGAGACTCCTAATAAATAGAAATATCCATGAATATGTGGAACACTACGGCCCGACGGTAAGACCCTGAGCACCTTAACTTCCCTAAAAGTTCTTATGTGTTGGCATGGTTACGAGATTTAAGGATTAAACTTTCCTGATCGACTCGTGAGGTAAAAGAAACAGTCGATGCGAAGTCGTAACATGGTAGTTGACAGTGAACTAGTAGCTGAACCAAATGGCTGCTGGAAGTAGAAATCGTTACTAAGCGTCAGGAAGTCCTGGACGTTGAATCCAATAGCGTGGTATTAAAAGACATCGATATACGGATTTCTCCTGAAAAAACGCGAAAAAACCTAGAATGTTGGAACAGGAGAGAATATTTTGGTAGTGGAAGTACGAATTGAAGTGTGGAGAGAATCCTCTTAGTAACTCAACATCTGGAAATCGAGAGAGATGCCACAAGTTGTCTCTATGAATAGTGGTATATAGCCATAGCTCCATGAACTATAAAGCATGTGATCTAATTACAGAACAGGAAATTAATAGACCGAACCTTGGACTCTTGAAATATTCTTGGAAGATTCGTAATTAGTGGTTAAAGGTCAATCAAACATGAATATAGTCGGTTTTCTGCGAAATCTATTATGAAGATACATCATTGGGAAGTTTAACCAGGAAGTTAGCGTCTTAATACAAAACACCAGGCATGCAATACCGAACATATATGTACTTCTATGTACCATTAATAGTTAAACCAATCAAGGTGTACTACAATTATCACATACATCCTAACTTTAAAAACGTATCTATTATAAACCAGAACTTCTTTGACTTGCCAACTCCCTGTCATGTCTTGCTAACGAATTGTACGGTAATAATATCGTTTTTGGCGGCTGAGCATGTTTACTCGATTGATACTTTCATATATTTAATTATCGAAGCATCTATCAACAGCTATGGTAACTATATTTAAAACATTAATCATAATTA